AAGAAATATATCGAAGAGTTAGTGCTGGACTAGCTGAAAATCAAAGTGTATCAGAAGCTTGGTCTAAAATTCCTGAAAAATTAGCTTTTTATGATTATATTGGTAATAATCCAGCAAAAGGAGGGTTATTCCGAGCGGGTTCAATGGACAATGGGGATGGAATAGCTGTTGGATGGTTAGGACACCCCGTCTTTAGAAATAAAGAAGGGCGTGAACTTTTTGTACGCCGTATGCCTACTTTTTTTGAAACATTTCCGGTTGTTTTGGTAGACGGAGACGGAATTGTTAGAGCCGACGTCCCGTTTAGAAGGGCAGAATCTAAATATAGTGTCGAACAAGTAGGTGTAACTGTTGAGTTTTATGGTGGTGAACTCAACGGAGTGAGTTATAGTGATCCCGCAACAGTGAAAAAATATGCTAGAAGGGCTCAATTGGGTGAGATTTTTGAATTAGATCGTGCTACTTTGAAATCCGATGGTGTTTTTCGTAGCAGTCCAAGAGGCTGGTTTACTTTTGGGCATGCTTCGTTTGCTCTACTTTTCTTCTTTGGACATATTTGGCATGGTGCTAGAACCCTCTTCAGAGATGTTTTTGCTGGTATTGATCCAGATTTGGATGCTCAAGTGGAATTTGGGGCATTCCAAAAACTTGGGGATCCAACTACAAAAAGACAAGCAGTCTGATGCAACATTGCTTTTTTTCTTCTAGTTTCTGTTTGCGATTTTATTTAATAGGTAGGGTATTGTAGGAATCTTGATTTAAATCGCTGCCGTTTCTTTGATTCTTTTTCTTTTTTTATCCGGAGGGATACTCCCAAGTAAACATAAACAAAACAGGTATGAAAGCTATAATTGTAAACCACGATCAAATTTATGGAAGCATTGGTTTATACATTTCTCTTAGTATCGACTTTAGGGATAATTTTTTTTGCTATTTTTTTTCGGGAACCACCTAAAATTTCAACTAAAAAATGAAATAATTTTTCATTATCTTCATTGACGTAATCAGCCTCCAAATATTTGGAGGCTGATTACGTCAACTAGTCCCCGTGTTCCTCGAATGGATCTCTTAGTTGTTGAGAGGGTTGCCCAAAGGCAGTATATAGAGCATACCCAGTAAAACTTACAAGTAACCCAGATATAAAGATGGCGACTAGGGTTGCTGTTTCCATTATTATAAAATTGAAAGACCACACTGGATCTATGCTAAGATCGTTTATTTACAACGGAATGGTATACAAAGTCAACAGATCGTAATGAATACAAAATAAAATTTATGGCTACACAAACTGTTGAGGATAGTTCTAGATCTGGTCCAAGAAGGACTACTGTAGGGAGGTTATTGAAACCATTGAATTCCGAATATGGTAAAGTAGCTCCTGGATGGGGAACGACCCCTTTGATGGGTGTTGCAATGGCTCTATTTGCGGTATTCCTAGCTATTATTTTGGAGATTTATAATTCGTCTGTTCTACTGGATGGAATTTCGGTGAATTAGACTGAGAAGAATCTTGAAGTCCTAGCTTTTAGTTCGATACAAAAAAGTAAAGAAAGTATGTAGGTCTCAAAATTTTAGTCTATTCTCCTTTGGTAGTTCGACCGCGAAAAATTTTTTTCTGCATTGTATATTTCCGGAATATGAGTGTGTGACTTGTTAGAATTGATCCTATGGATAGTACAGAGAATGGGGTCTGTCATCTTTATCAAGATGGTTTTACTTCGTCGGATATTCATTCGAGTATCTGGAGCACGAAATAGATCAAATAGATCACAAAGTATTCGAACTATGATTCATACTTAATACTCAGACCTCGTAGCCGGACTTCTTTCCGTTCTATCTTATAAACTTTAATAAATCAAAATATTTTTTTGCTTTTAAACTCTTATTTGGATCAAAGGACAAACGCTTCTTTGTATTTTATGTTTTTAGTCATTATAGCTATTTTTTTGATTGAATAAGTGATGATCCAATGGTTCTCACTCAGTGAACTTTGGGCTTTGAAGGTTTCATTGAATTATCGTGGTTCTCATATGAATCTGAGGTTTCAATTGATTAGTTAAGTAGGGTCTTAACAAGAGAATTCCTATCAATAATAAAGAAAACAAGACGAAATCTACATTCCCATTCCATACAAATACCAAATAAAAAAGACAATACAATAAAGATAGGTAATCTAGAAGATTCAAGAGGCCTGTAACGATCAACACAACATAAAGACGAACGAGCTGACTTGATTTTTTGGCATTTAACCACAAAGAAGAGCTTTCGCATTTTTACTCTTTGATATCTTTAAAGAATATTGACTCAGAGAGAAGTGTAAAACTTTATATTCCATATCCGTTTCAATCAGTATTTTGGTCTTTTTTTTGTTTGAGCTGTACGAGATGAAATTCTCATATACAGTTCTTGGAGGGGGAGTAACCTTGATTTACCTATCTCAATAAAGTTTATGATTGGTTCGAAGAACGTCTTGAGATTCAGGCGATTGCAGATGATATAACTAGTAAATATGTTCCTCCGCATGTCAACATATTTTATTGTCTAGGAGGAATTACCCTTACTTGTTTTTTAGTACAAGTAGCTACGGGATTTGCTATGACTTTTTATTACCGTCCAACTGTTACTGAGGCTTTTGCTTCTGTTCAATATATAATGACTGAAGCTAACTTTGGTTGGTTAATCCGATCAGTTCATCGATGGTCGGCAAGTATGATGGTCCTAATGATGATCCTGCACGTATTTCGTGTATACCTCACCGGTGGTTTTAAAAAACCTCGCGAATTAACTTGGGTTACTGGTGTGGTTCTGGGTGTATTGACCGCATCTTTTGGTGTAACAGGTTATTCTTTACCTTGGGATCAAATTGGTTATTGGGCAGTCAAAATTGTAACAGGTGTACCTGACGCTATTCCGGTAATAGGATCGCCTCTTGTAGAATTATTACGCGGAAGTGCTAGTGTTGGACAATCCACTTTGACTCGTTTTTATAGTTTACACACTTTTGTATTACCTCTTCTTACGGCCGTTTTTATGTTAATGCATTTTCTAATGATACGTAAGCAAGGTATTTCTGGTCCCTTATAAATAATATAGATTCTAGATATTTGTAATTACTCATTTATCTTATTACTTGGTGAAGGAACGGTAGTATTTTATTGCTATAAATATGGATTATTAAAAAAATAAGACATATATTTGGATATTTCCCTTCAACTCCACAATATTGTATTATTTTTTTGACATAAAAAGTTGAAGGGAATTCTATGAAGAGAAAATGGATTATGGGAGTGTGTGACTTGAACTATTGATCGGGCCGTGCAGAAATATGACTTTATCTGCTACATTGGAATTCACAACCAAATGTGTCTTTGTTCCAACCACTGTGTAAGCCCCCTACAGGGGATAGGCTGGTTCACTTGAAGAGAATCTTTTCGATGATCATACCCGACGATGTCGTGGATGAGTGGGCTCCGTAAAATCTAGTAGATTAAGGGATGGAACATAATCCTGATTATGTTTTTAGCTATTTTTTACTGAAAAAAAATTAATAGTATGTAAATGCATTCATTTCCTCTGCATCGACTCGATTTATGATACTATCGGAGTGAATACAGGATCTAATGAAGAGTAGAGGGTAGACTCCATTAGTAACAAGTAAATCCTTTGTATTTGAAAAATCTCGATATAATCTTTGAGATTAAGGACAAATTGATAAGGGATGAGACGGTCCAGAAAGCACCTTAAGCATGATCGACTTTTTAAGCTTACGTGGGTGTTGAGCATTTACCTGTAAGAATGGAATTTCTGGCAATCTTTAGTTGCAATAACTTTGGAATCGGATAATTCTTTTTTTACATATTAAATATTTGTGGATAACATATATATATTTTTGTATGTATTAATTTACTTTGGTTAATTCTTGCTCGAGCCGGATGATGAAAAATTATCATGTCCGGTTCCCTCGGGGGATGGATCCATAAGAATTCACCTATCCCAATAACAAAAAAACCAGATTTGAATGATCCTGTATTACGAGCTAAATTAGCTAAAGGTATGGGTCATAATTATTACGGAGAACCCGCATGGCCCAATGATCTTTTATATATTTTTCCAGTAGTCATTCTTGGTACCATTGCCTGTAACGTAGGCTTAGCAGTTTTAGAACCGTCAATGATTGGTGAACCCGCGGATCCTTTTGCAACTCCTTTGGAAATATTACCTGAATGGTATTTCTTTCCTGTATTTCAAATACTTCGTACAGTGCCTAACAAATTATTAGGTGTTCTTTTAATGGCTTCAGTACCAGCGGGATTATTAACTGTACCCTTTTTGGAAAATGTTAATAAGTTCCAAAATCCATTTCGTCGTCCAGTCGCGACAACAGTCTTTTTGATTGGTACCGTGGTGGCCCTGTGGTTAGGTATTGGAGCAACATTACCAATTGATAAATCTCTAACTTTAGGTCTTTTTTAATTAAATTCATTTATTCAATTGTAATATAATGTAAAATAAAAGACGTGGGTATCTAGGGAGAATTCATTTTTAAATGACTACTCCCTAGATACATATCTAATTAATTAAATTAATTAAAATGGGTTCGACTGGAAAATCGAAATTACGTTGAAGGTTTAAAATCCATTTCAATTTCAAATTGACTTTTTAGTAAATTTTTTTTTAATGCTTTTTCTATTTTTTTTCTAGAATGTCTAATATCTTTTTTACATCTTCTATGTGAAAATGTTCAATTTTGATAAGGTCTTCTTGACTGTTATTCAAAAGGTCCAATAATGTATGTATATTGGACTTTTTGAGACAATTATAAATTCTGGGAGGCAATTCTAATTGGTCAATAAAAATATATTGAAATGCTAGTTCTTTTTTTTTTTTTCTTAGGTTAACTAATCTATTATGAAAAGGAAAAAGGGGTAAAGAAACTTGATCTTGATTGTTCTCTAAATAGAACGTTTCTTCTTCTACATGTAGAAAAGGAATAAATAAATTAATCAAATTTCGGGAGGCTTCATGAAGTGCTTCTTTAGGAGTTAAACTTCCATTTGTCCATATTTCTAGAAAAAGAAGCTCTTGTTTTTCATTCCCATTCCCATACGAATGAATACTATGATTTGCATTTTGAACAGGCATGAATACAGCATCTATAGGATAACTTCGATCTTCAAAGTTATTTGACATTTTTAGACTATATCCACGATTCCTCTCGATTTTTAATCCAATACACAAATCTATTGGTTCCGTTAAGGTAGCTATATGCTGTGTATTATCAACGATTTCCACAGAGGGCGGTAAAATTATGTCTTGAGCAGTTATATATCCGGGACCTTGGACACAAATAAGCGCGTTGCGCGTTCCATATAGATTACTTCTTAATACAATTTCATTTAAATTCAGTAAAATTTCATGTACTGATTCTTGAATACCTACTATGTTAGAATAGTCATGTGGTATGTTCTCAGATTTTGCACGTGTAATACATGTTCCTTCTATTTCGCCAAGTAAAGCTCTTCGCATCGCAATGCCTATTGTGTCGGCTTGACCTTTCATAAGTGGAGACAGAATAAAGCGTCCATAATAAAGGCGCTTGCTGTCTCTTCTTGATTCAACACACTTCCACTGTAGTGTCCGAGTAGATACTTTGACTTTCTCTCGAACCATAGTAATTTTATTTGATCAGATCATTGAATCGTTTATTTCTCTTGAAACCCTTTCAGCCTTTATTTAGTTCTATACACGTCTTTTTTTAGGGGGTCTACAACCATTATGTGGCATAGGGGTTACATCTCGTACGAAACTTAAAAGTATACCGCTTCTACGAATAGCTCGTAATGCTGCATCTCTTCCCAGTCCAGGGCCTTTTATCCTTACTTCAGCTCGTTGCATACCTTGATCCACTACTGCTCGAATAGCATTTCCTGCTGCGGTTTGAGCAGCAAAAGGTGTTCCTCTTCTTGTACCCCTGAATCCACAAGTACCTGCGGAGGACCAAGAAATCACCCGACCCCGTACATCTGTAACGGTCACAATGGTATTGTTGAAACTTGCTTGAACATGAATAACTCCCTTTGGTATTCTACGTACATTTTTACGTGAACCACTACGTGTATTTTTACGTGAACCAATTCTTAATATAGGTTTTGCCATATTTTTTTATTTCACAAGAAATATATGGATATATCCATTTCATGTCAAAAAGGACCTTTTTGTGCCAGCTCCTTGGAAGTGCCTTTTCCTTTCCTTTATTTCCTTTAGTAATATTATCCTTGTCTTTGTTTATGCCTCGGATTGGAACAAATTACTATAATTCGCCCCCTCCTACGAATTAGTCGACATTTTTCACAAATTTTACGAACGGAAGCCCTTATTTTCATAGTTGTTATTCCTTAATTCTCTAAATATACTTATTGTTGGACGAAAAAAAGGTTTCTTGATATTTTTGAATCCGGAATTGTATCTTCGTGAAAGGAATGTTGAAATTGAAAAAACCACTTACTTATTACTTATTTGAATCCTTCTTATGGAGTCTAGAAAATACCTGCCCCCTGATTAACTTATACCTAAGAATACCTAAGAACTTACTAAAATTTTGAGTTTTTTCTCCTATAGGTATACCTATACAAAAAAGTGTCTAATCCTTTCAGAAGCATGACCTAAAATCAAACAAATCCTTAATATCTAAACAAAATCGAACCATGCCGTTCGGAAGTGATTCAGAAAGAAAACAAACTTTCATTAATTCATTTTTTCTTTAATTTCATTCAAGGTAAAACATTCTAAACAGGGGTGGTATTACACAACCCCCCTTTTTTCACAAATGGTAAGTTCCAGATATCCAATTTTTATATTAGAAGGATTACCATATATAACACAAAATTTCTCCGCCGATTCTTTTTAATCGAGCTTCTCGGTCTGTCATTATACCTTGAGAAGTAGAAAGGATTACAATTCCTATTCCGCCTAAAATCCGTGGAATTCGTTGAGAGTTAGCATAGATTCGTAGACCCGGTCGACTTATTCTCTTTAAATTTAAACTAGTTTTATAGGATTCTTTTTTATTTCGTTTATGTTTTAGTGTTAAAATTAAAAAATATTGGTTGTTTTCGCGATGTTTCCTTACGTTTTCGATAAAACCCTCTCGTAAAAGTACTTTAACAATACTTTCGGTGATGTTAGTCGATCCTATCCGAACCGTTCCTTTTTTATTCATGTCAGCATTTCGTATAGAGGTTATTATATCAGCAATAGTGTCTTTCCCCATGATAATTTTAAATTCCTTATTGTTCTATAATTTTGATATAATCAACATGTTCTTTTTTTTTATTTCTATATAGATATATACGAATTATATATTAATATATGAATTAAATTAGTAATATTTAATTATTAACGGTATATGCGTGATACACAATCTATTAATTAATTTTATTTCAATAAAATTTTTTTAATCCTATACTAACTATCAAAATTTAGGTCTTATAATACCTCAGGAGCTAATGAAACTATTTTAGTAAAGTTTAATTGTCTCAATTCCCGTGGGATCGCCCCAAAAACTCGAGTTCCTTTTGGATTTCCTTCTTGATCAATGACAACGGCGGCATTGTCATCATATCGTATTATCATCCCATTGTTACGTTTGAGTTCTTTACAGGTACGTACAATTACAGCTCTGATCACTTCTGATCTTTCTAGAGGAGTATTTGGTATTGCTTCTTTGATTACAGCAACAATAACGTCACCAATATGAGCATATCGGCGATTACTAGCTCCTATTATTCGAATACACATCAATTCTCGAGCCCCGCTGTTGTCTGCTACATTCAAATAGGTTTGTGGTTGAATCATATCATTTTTTTTATCTCTTCTTTTAATGCAAAGGACGAAGTAAAAAAATATTGTTTGTCAAAAAAAGAAAACTTATAATCTTTTTATCCTTAAATGTTATTTAGCTTTTTGATTCTATATTCCTATTCAGAAATAATGAATTGGGTTTTTATAGGCATTTTTGATGCCGCTATTGAAATAGCTTTTCTGGCTATATTTTCGGGTACACCACCCATTTCATAAAGGATTTTACCTGGTTTAACCACAGCTACCCAATACTCGGGGGATCCTTTCCCAGAACCCATACGCGTTTCCGCAGGTCGTACTGTAACTGGTTTGTCTGGAAATATACGTACCCAAATTTTGCCACCACGTCGTACATTTCGTGTCATTGCTCGCCGCCCTGCTTCTATTTGTCTAGATGTGATCCAAGCGGGTTCAAGTGTTTGAAGAGCATATCTGCCAAAACAAATACGATTCCCACGAGAAGATATTCCTTTTAGTCTTCCTCGATGTTGTTTACGAAATCTGGTTCTTTTTGGGTTATAATTGATGGTTTTTTTTTCTAAATTAGAAATTCCATCTCTACTACAGAACTGAACGTGAGAGTTTCTTCTCATTCAGCTCCTCGCGAATAAAAGGACTAAAAAAGCTTGTATTAAGATATAGATGTAGTTAATGATTAATCCTATTAATCATGGTATTTTTTGAAATTTCATCTGATCTCTTCGAAATTTGTGTATGTCTTTTTCGAAATGGAATCCAAGATGAATTCTATTTATTTTAAAATAACGTCATATCATCATCTCGAATGTCGTTTTTGTTAAAGTTAAAGTTAGAATATTCTAACAAATCCTTATTTTCTTTTATCTTTTTCATTTTTTTTTTTTCGTATTTTATTACTTCTTTTTTCTGTGAAAAAAACCCATTTTTCGCTGGCGAATATTTACTCTTTCACTATCTATTTAAGTTTGATGTTTATCCGACGAGGTCTCAGAATCAAAATCAGAATAGATAATAAAGTTTCTGGTTTATTCCGCCATCCTGTCCAATGAATTACTAAGATTTGTTTTTCACTAGAATCCTCTATATTCATGGGTTCCGTCGTTCCCATCGCTTCTTGATTAATCGTTAGACCCGAATTCTACAATGGAGCTCTTACATGAAATTTTGAATTTCATTTTTTAATTTCTTTTTGAGTCAATTTTCTCAGTTTTTATTGGCTCAAGGCTCTTAATTTTTTTGTTTTCGGAACAGATTTCTCTAATTATTATGAATGAATCTGTATTGATGCTTTATTACATTGCTTTTCTTACAGTGACCTCATAGACTTTCCAAATTGGAATCATATATCATTAATATTCAATTTTTTCTTTCTTTCTTTCATCCTTCCATTTATCCGCATACTTTTTGATTACCTTTCATAACTTATAATCTAATCATATTTCTTTATTTTATTTTTTCAGTTGCTACAATGATATGATCAGCCTATCATCTCTTGACTGATTTTTTTTGATCCAGATAATGCGAAGCAATGAGTTGCTTAGGTTGTTTATTAATGCTATAGTTATTAACTATAGTTATTAGTTGCTCTTATCTTATATATAGGTAAGTTCTTTTTTCTTTTTTTTTTTTTATCTTAATCTAATAGAATCCTAAACCAACGAGTCACACACTAAGCATAGCAATTATATCAAAGGAGTTTTGATGGAAATTTTTATTCAATCTTATAGAATTGCTTATTTTTTTCTTAAACATAAAAAAGAACACTGCAATTTTTTTATTACTGGATAGCGTTATACTACATAGTTTTCGTTTTTTATCGTTGGATAAAATGTAAAGACAAATGAAGTTTTTTTTAGTCTTCGTCTACGAATATCCAAATTTTTATTCCTAACACCCCATAAATAGTTCGAACTGTATAGGAACAGTAATCAATTTTAGCTTCAATTGTTTGTAAAGGAACTCTGCCCTCTCTGATCCATTCAACACGTGCAATTTCTTTCCCGTCGATACGCCCTGCAATTTGTACTTGAATTCCTTTTGTATTCGCCTGTTCAGTTAATTCAATAGCCTTTTTCATTGCTTTTCGAAAAGAAACGCGATTTTTTAATTGGCCGGCTATAAATTCTGCAAGAATATTAGGATGCCCGTATGGATTGGAAAT